TCAATATCAACGAAAATCATGACAATTCAAGATTCAAAAATTTTGAGAAAAAAACTGAAAATAAAATTGATACACAAGAGAAATAGAAGAAAAGATAAGAAGAAATACGACCACCCCCTACATATTTGATACCTTCTCCGACAAAGAAACTCATGACACCAACCGCATTCGTAATTCCATCAATTACTCGTCTATCAAAAAAATGAGTTAAGTGAGCCAAGACTCTTACGGCGCCAGTAAAACATGTTGTATAAAAAGTATCTATATAAGCACGATTATATGACCAATCATATAAGACGTTTACAATTTTATCCCAAGAGTTTCTTTCTGAACCTATTTTAACAAACGAATTAATTAAGTAGAATTTTTTGAAAGAGGAATAAATGGGTTTATATAAAAAGGACGCTAAAATTATTCCAAAATAAGCTATACTAATTGAAAAGGTTACATCTTTGAAAAATTCATACCAATCCGTCGAATCCTTTGACTTTTGGTGTAAAAGGTTAATAGATGGGGCTAACCATTTGGATAATATATCGAATTCTGTTCCTTCTTGATAAAAACGAAAAGGAATTCCTAGAAATCCAACAAAAAAAGTAAATAGGACTAATACAAGTAAAGGAAATAACATAGTATTGTCCGATTCATAAGGATAGGAAAAAATATTTTTTTTATGAAAAGGAACAATATGAATAAAAGTACGTCCCCTGGTTTTTTTTCTTACATTCTCATCACTTTGATATGTCTTTTTCGAAAAAAAAGAATCACTTTCATTATCATTATTAGTCATTTTTAATAAACGAAAATTTTTATTAATTCGTTTTGAGCACCCTTTACCCCATAGAGATATTGAATATAAAGAGGTATTTTGGTTTCCACTGTAATTTTGAAAATGAACATTTAAATGCCCTTCAAAAGTAAGTAAATAGATCCGAAACATATAAAATGCAGTTAATCCTGCTGTGGCCCAAGCTATTATTGCGAAAATCGGCGAATACAACCAACTATCATTAAGAATTTCATCTTTTGACCAAAAACAAGCAAGAGGCGGAATACCACAAAGGGAAAGTGTACCTAATAAAAAAGAGGTTTTGGTAATTGGTACATGTTTTGTTAAACCGCCCATAAGAACCATATTCTGACTTTTATCCGGAGAATACCCAACAATAGTTTCCATCGAATGAATGACGGATCCAGACCCTAAAAATAACAATGCTTTCGAATAAGCATGAGTAATCAAATGAAATAAAGCACTTCGATAAGACCCCATTCCTAGAGCTAACATCATATAACCCAATTGAGACATTGTCGAATAAGCTAAACCCCTCTTAATGTCTTTTTGAGCAAGAGCTAAAGTCGCTCCTAATAATACTGTAACTATGCCTACCAGGGAGATTAATTTCATTATAGAAGGTATAACTATGAAAAGAGGAAGAAGACGAGCTACAAGAAAAATGCCCGCTGCTACCATAGTAGCAGCATGTATAAGAGCCGAAATAGGGGTGGGTCCCTCCATAGCATCGGGTAACCATACATGAAGGGGAAATTGTGCAGATTTAGCAACTGCACCGGCAAATAATAGAGCAGCACACAAAGTAACAAAAGGCGAATTTACTTGATTATTATCAATCAAATTATTGAATATTTCGAATAAATCCCGAAATTCAAAACTACCTGTTATCCAATAAAAACCCAAAATGCCTAATAATAAACCAAAATCCCCTACACGATTAGTTATAAAGGCTTTTTGACAAGCAATTGCCGCCGGAGGTCGTGTGAACCAAAACCCTATTAATAGATAGGAACACATCCCAACCAATTCCCAAAAAATATAAATTTGTATCAAATTTGAACTAGTAACTAATCCCAACATGGAAGTACTGAAAAAATTCATATAAGCAAAAAATCTCAAGTATCCTTGATCGTGAGCCATATAATTATCACTATAAATAAGAACCATAATTCCGACAGTAGTGATTAACATTGACATAATAGAAGTAAGCGGATCGATCAAGTAGCCGAATTCTAAAGAAAAATCATTATCGAGGGTCCAAGACCATACATATTGATAGATAGAACTGCTATTTATTTGCTGAATAGACAGATTGGTTGAAAAAATCATGACTATACTTAACAATAAAATACTCAGAAAAGCCCACATACGACGAAGATTTTTTGTCGCTATCGGAAAAAGAAGAAGTCCCACTCCTATTAACATAGGAACTGGAAGTGGAAGGAAGGGTATAATCCACGCATATTGATATAGCTGTTCCATAAAAAAATAATTATTAATTAATATTAATTGTTTCCGATTCACCGGACCTTACCTCTTTTGAAGGGCGTCAATAAAAAAAAATGAAGATATAGACTAACCTAAACTAACTTAAATATCATTTTTGAATTTTTATTTCTTTTGACTTCTTCTTTCGGAATTTCTGTTAAATACTTCAAATATTCAAATCAAGAAGTTCCGATTGGTCAAATCAGATGAAAGAACGAGATTAATTACTAGTCTCCTTATAATTTCAAAATTCAAGTCAAATTTAGGCATATTTTTGCCAACTTTGACAAGTTACACAAAATAGTCTTCTTTTTTTTTAATTACTAATATTTTATGCGATTTTGCCGTATCTTTCACTCAATCTTATTTATTTTTTTAGATTTTTAGAAAAAAAATATTATCTAGAAAAGAAATAAATAAATCCATAATAAATTCGAAAAACGCAGATCTTTTCACCAATAAATGTCTTTCACATCCAGTTATACCAATGAGTAATCTCTTAATTTTTATTTAAATGGCAGTTCCAAAAAAGCGTACTTCTGCATCAAAAAAGCGTATTCGTAAAAAATTTTGGAAAAGAAAGGGCTATTGGGCAGCGTTAAGGGCGTTTTCCTTAGGGAAATCTCTTTCTACCGGAAATTCAAAAAGTTTTTTCGTGCGACAAACAAATAAAATAAGTAATAAAACATAAGATATTGGAATAATCGAAATTGTCCTGATTTGAAAATTAACTTATTTCATTTCTAAATTCCAATTTCCGATTCCCTATTGAGTTAATTAATAGGGAATGGGAATCGTTCCGGCTTTAGACTATGTAGAATAAAACTTTTGCTGTTTACCTTTCCGAATTAAAAGACAAAAAACACAAGATACTTAATTTTCTTTTTTTAGATTTTCGTATTTACATTTAGAAGGCAAGGAGTATTATTTCCCTCATGAACCTATTTGTAATATAAGAGAAGGTTTTCTTTTTTGTTTTGTGGAATTAACCATTTACTTTCTTTTTTTTTATTTCATTTTCTATATAGTAATTTTCTATATAGACTCCATACAGTTCTCGCCATCCATCCACATAAAAACATTTAGTGAAGATATTCTGGAGAAATATGTGTCAATTTTGAATGATCAAAAATAAATTCTTGATTTTTGATCATTGCTTAAATGAATTCTTTTGTTTTACTTTTTAAAATCAAAAACAATGCATTAAAACAAAAATCTTTTTGGAGAGTTCTAACCCTTAATTCATAGCAGGATTGGCCAGTTTTACAAGAGTTCAAGTCGAAGAGAGTAGAAAATACACAATAAAAGGAAGACCTTAAACTAAAATTAAAATAATGAACCTTCAAATAGGTATTTGAAGGAATTTTTATTGATCAATTTTGATCTTTCCTAAAAAAATATTGAACCCAATTGAATTCTTAATTCTAGACGATTGTTTATTCATAAGCTATTATGAGTTCAAGACAGGCCGCTATGGTGAAATTGGTAGACACGCTGCTCTTAGGAAGCAGTGCTAAAGCATCTCGGTTCGAGTCCGAGTGGCGGCATGTAATCTCCTAAAAAAAGTAAATAGATCTTATAATGAATTCAATTCACCATTTAGATTTTATAATTAAGGGAGTCCTTTTATTTTTATGATATTTTTAACCTTAGAACATATATTAACTCATATTTCTTTTTCAATCGTTTCAATTATAATTACAATTCATTTGATAACCTTTTTAGTCGATGAAATCATAAAACTAGATGAATCATCCGAAAAGGGCATAATAATTACTTTTTTCTGTATAACAGGATTATTAATTACGCGTTGGATCTATTCGGGACATTTTCCACTAAGTGATTTATATGAATCCTTAATCTTCCTTTCATGGAGTTTTTCCCTTATTCATATAATTCCGTATTTCAAAAAAAATCAAAATATTCTAAGCATAATAATTGGCCCAAGTGCTATTTTTACCCAGGGCTTTACTACTTCAGGTCTTTTAACTGAAATACACGAATCTACAATATTAGTACCCGCTCTTCAATCCGAGTGGCTAATAATGCACGTAAGTATGATGATATTAGGCTATGCGGCACTTTTGTGTGGATCATTATTATCAGTATCACTTCTAGTCATTACAGTTAGAAAAAAGAGAAAGTTTTTTTCTACGAGTAATCATTTTTTAAATTTAAACGAGTCATTTTTCTTTGGTCAAATCGAATACATGAATGAACGAAGTAATGCTTTACAAAATAGTTCTTTTTTTTCTCCAAGAAATTATTACAGGGCGCAATTGATTCAACAATTGGATTATTGGAGTTATCGGGTTATTAGTCTAGGATTTATCTTTTTAACCATAGGAATTCTTTCTGGAGCAGTATGGGCTAACGAAGCATGGGGATCCTATTGGAGTTGGGATCCGAAAGAAACTTGGGCTTTTATTACTTGGATTGTATTCGCGATTTATTTACATACTCGAACGAATAAAAAATGGAAGGCCATAAATTCAGCAATTGTGGCATCTATTGGATTTTTTATAATTTGGGTCTGCTATTTTGGAGTCAATCTATTAGGAATAGGACTACATAGTTATGGTTCATTTACATTAACATCTAATTGAATTCAAAAAGGGTTTCTTTCGAATAGGAATCAAAAATGTACAGCACATATCAGATAAAAAAACTTTGTGTGAACTGGCACAAACCGCCGGAATCAAATATTGTAGTGATTCCCCGGGTTTTTGCCAGTTCACATTCCATTTTTTATTTAAGATAAGAGAAGAAAAAGCCTTTTTTTGTCATTCTACAATGAACATTTTCAAAAATTTTCATTTTTTATTCAAAAAAACTATCTATAAAAAGAATTAGATAGAATAACTTCAACTTTTTCAACTGATAGTGAAAGAACGAAATCGGGGTACATACCAATACCTAGTACGGGTAAAAAAATAGAGATCGAAAGAAATAACTCTCGTGGTCCAGAATCAAAAAAATAAGAGTTTGGAACATTAAATATCTTGTATCCATAGAACATCTGACGTAACATAGATAATAAATAAATAGGAGTTAATATCATTCCAATTGCCATAACAAAAGTAATTAGGAGTTTTGTCAATAAAAGGTATTTTTGACTAGTAATTAGTCCAAAAAAAACGATTAATTCGGCAACAAAACCACTCATACCCGGTAATGCAAGGGAGGCCATCGAAAAGCTACTGAACATCATGAATATTTTTGGCATTGGGATAGCTATCCCACCCATTTCGTCAAGATAAACAAGACGTATTCTATCATAAGTCGTTCCTGCTAAGAAAAAAAGTGCAGCACCAATAAATCCATGAGAGATTATTTGTAAAAGGGACCCGTTCAGCCCCATATCGGTGATAGAACCTATTCCTATAATTATGAAACCCATATGAGATACAGAGGAATAAGCTATTCTTTTTTTTAAATTACGTTGACCGAGAGATGTTGAAGCTGCATAAATTATTTGCATTGCGCCTACTATTATCAACCAAGGTGAAAATATAGAATGAGCATGAGGGAATAATTCCATATTGATCCGAACTAATCCATACGCTCCCATTTTTAATAAGATTCCGGCTAGAAGCATACAAGTACTATAATGCGCTTCGCCGTGGGTATCTGGTAACCATGTATGTAGGGGTATGATTGGCAATTTTACAGCAAAAGCAATAAAAAATCCAATATAAAATATTATTTCCAAAGCCGCAGGATAGGACTGATTGACTAATATTTCAAAATTCAATATTGGTTCAGTAGAACCATATAAACCGATACCCAGAACTCCCATTAAAAGAAAAATGGAACCTCCAGCTGTGTACAAAATAAATTTTGTAGCTGAGTAGAGACGTTTTTTTCCTCCCCACATCGATACAAGTAGATAAACGGGAATTAATTCTAATTCCCACATGAGAAAAAAAAGTAAAAGGTCCCTAGAAGAAAATAATCCTATTTGCCCGCTGTACATTGCTAACATCAGGAAATGAAATAGTCGAGAATCTCGAGTAACTGGCCAAGCCGCTAAAGTAGCTAAAGTAGTGATGAATCCCGTCAATAAAATAGGTCCTATAGAAATTCCATCTATTCCTAATCTCCAATGGAAATCAAAAAACTCGATCCATTTATAATCTTCTATTAGTTGTATTAATGGATCATCTGATTGAAAATGATAGCAGAATGCATAAGTCGTTAGAAGAAGTTCTAAAATACAAATAGATATAGTATACCAGCGAATTACTCTATTCCCTCTATGCGGAAGAAAGAAAATTAAGGAACCAAAAAATATAGGCAAAACTACAATTAGTGTTAAGCAAGGAAAATGGTTCGTGGTAAAGACAAGATACACTTGGGACAGAAAAATCCGTGCTCAAAATATTTTGAGCACGGATTTTGTCGGTAAAAAAAAGAAAATGGATTCAAGTAGAATTTTATATAAGGTATCAATAAGCTAGACCCATACTGCGAGTTGTTTCATGCCATAAATAAACTCGAACACTCAAAAAATCCGTTGGACAGGCGGATTCACATCTCTTACAACCAACACAGTCCTCGGTCCTTGGAGCAGAAGCGATTTGTTTAGCTTTACATCCGTCCCAGGGTATCATTTCTAATACATCGGTGGGACATGCTCGGACACATTGAGTACATCCTATACATGTATCATAAATCTTTACTGAATGTGACATTGGATCTATACGTTTTTGAACGTCATAAATTTTCGGTCTAGTAAACTAACTTATAAATAAATCCGATATTTAGATACCAGACGAATCAATGGGTGATGAAAATCAATCGACTTCTCAACTCGGTTATGAGCGAGGGCCAAAATACTTTGATTTCTTATGTTTTTGCAACCGCGATCATATCTCAGCCATATCCAACCTGCCGATTTCAATTAATTTAATGAATATTACCATTTTTATTTATATAATAAATACTATTTATTCAATAAATTGGATTGGTTAATACGAGTTGATTTTCTGTTACGATAAATTGATGAAACAATAGCCGGCCCAATAGCTGCTTCAGCGGCTGCAATAGCTATAACAAAAATTGAGAAAATGTCTCCTCTTAATTGACGATTATCAAAAATATCAGAAAATGTTACAAAATTGATATTAACTGAATTTAATATAAGTTCAAGACACATAAGGGCTCTAACCATATTTCGACTTGTGATTAATCCATAGATACCAATAGAAAATAAATAG